CACAAGCGGGTAGCGGGAATCGAACCCGCATCGTTAGCTTGGAAGGCTAGGGGTTATAGTCGACGTTGATTTATCATTCTTAACGTCTCTAATTCAAAACCGAACGTGAAACTTTGGTTTCATTCGGCTCCTTTATGGAAGATGGATAAATTTACAAATGTAAGATATGAACAAAATTAAAAAAATTCGACCCATAACATCTATGTCAGCTTTTCTGTCTGAATGCATTCAAAACGACCCGCTTTCTAGATTATCCTTATAGAAAAGAAGGGAATTCTAATACTCTTTCTAGTTATTTCGTTCTCTATTTCTATTTTAATAGAATCCTTAGGAAAAGCATTTTGTTTCCATCGAGCTAAAAGATTTGTCCATGTCTTTAGTAAACTAAAGTCATTGTTTAATAGCTTTTTTGCTTCAATTTTCCCTATAAAAAAAAAATTGAAGATTTAGTTACGATTAGAAATCAATTTTCTATCTTTATCCATGGATTCCTTACTCATACTCATTTAATTGGAAGTATTGATCCAATTAAAAAAAATTATGTTTCGGTATTTCATAATCCAATTTTTCAATTTCTAATTGACTCTTGGATACAAATCACGAGAATGTATATTCTTCCTCGAATTTTCATTGAGAGGTAAAGGAGGAAATCCTTTTTACGAGATAAAGTTTTTGATCGTAATGGGATATTAATCAACTCAAGGGACCCCTTAATAGTTAAGGGGTTAATCGAACGAATCACACTTTTACCACTAAACTATACCCGCTACAATCTGATTATTGTGTATAAATCGACTTTTTGTCGAACAAGAAACTTGGTCGTAATCAAAAGATAGGATCAAAAAAGAATCATGAAAATTAGAGCGTTAACGAGAGTACGGAATGAGATTAGGAAACGAGAACTCATTTCAATAACTAAATACCAAATCTTTTGCTTCGCGGTTTTTGGCGGATATGGCTTGACAAAACTATTTAAGCCGTAACATAAAAATGCATTGTTCAAGAATTCATAGTTCCCTTGTTTTCGTATCTTATTTTAGTTATTTAAATTGACTTTACTAATATTTATATTTCTTTTTTATTAAATAAAAAATTAAATATAAATAGAGTAAATATAAAGCTAAAAAATTAAGATAGAAAATGACGTTTGGATTATGACTCGAAATAAAATAGTCCCTCGTATGATATGATAATTTCAATATCAATAATAAACTTTTGTGTTTTCAAATAAAAAAATGATTTTAATTTGATTGGTTGGAACAAAAGACGCCCGGCCCAGCTAGGTACTGACCAGGCCAAGCCGGGGAAAGAAAAGGTTTTTTTGGAAAAAATCAAAGAGGTCTTTTTTTATTTTTTAGTTTTCTTTTGTCTTAAAAAAATATAAATAAACTAAATAAAAGTTTTTGTTCAAGCCTTATTTTGACTTATGTAACATAGTAATTATCCTTTGTCAATTGGGGAGAGATGGCTGAGTGGACTAAAGCGTCGGATTGCTAATCCGTTGTATGATTTTTTCGTACCGAGGGTTCGAATCCCTCTCTTTCCGTTTTCATCGATAATTTTTTATTTCTTTTCGAATGTTTCGCGAGTTCTTTTTTTTTTTAAGTTATTTTAATAGTTAAAAATGTGAAAGAGCTAAAATCTTACTAAAGAACATTTAAAAAAAATCGAGCAAGAAAACCAAAAAAAAAACCTTATTTCTTTTTTATTCTTCACGTCCAGGATTACGCCCCGGATCATTAGATAGGAATCCGAAGATGAATAAAGAGACAAAGAATATCACTATCGTGTAAACAAATAGTTTTAGAGTAAGCATTACAGAATCTCCAAGATTTTTTTTTGATAAAAAAGAGAGTAGATTTTCCATTTGTATATTTGTATTTTAGATTGCATACCCTACTATAAATTATAATTAAATTCTAATTTGTTATTTTGCCACCAAACCAAGAAATAAACTAAAATTCTTTTCAGATTAGAAAAATAAAAGAATTTTCAAAAACTCCATTTTTAATATTTAAAAAAAGTCGAGTTTTTAATTACCAAAAAGTTTCTTTTATACCCAAAATTAGACATTGTGGAAGACTCCAAAAGGTCTTCCAATGGAAAAAGGTCAGAATAAGGAAGTGAAATGGGGTGTTCCCAACTTATCACCGCTATACCAGAATTTAAATATTTGAATCGAGCATCGCTACTGTAAGACTTATCTGATCTTATCGATTGGATTGTTAGAATTTTTTTTTTTCGAATAAATCATAAATTTGTCCAGGGCAGTATTCTTTAAAATCGTATTAAATTATAAATTTAAAAAATCATCGAAAACTTACAGCAGCTTGCCAAACAAAAGCTAAGAGAAAAAATAGCACAGGTATTACTGGCATAACATCTACGATTGGATTTAAAAAAGCGTAGGCCTCGGGCAATTTGGCGACGAAAAAACTACTTGAATAAAGGGCAGAATTAAGACAGATCCAGATCAAACTTAATATATTAAGCATAACAAACATTTTGTTCTTGAGGGTAATTATATTTATTTTGATTGAGTTATTAATAAGTTGAGTTATTTAGAGAAGGGTAAATGAATAAAAATAAAGTAGATATACCAAAAACCCTTCTTTGATTTGAACTTGACCAATCAAAAATCCTTCAACTTCAATTCTCAAATCAAAAGTGAATAGGATAAATCATACTTTCATACAATATCTTAATTGAATTAGATGTAATGATCAATAAATTCATTAGTTTAATTCTATATCTACACATATAAAAATTCTATCAATAAGCTAATCTATTTAATAGATATTTAGACTGAAGTTGACGAACAACTAGTACCAATATTAGTGTTTATTAGTATTGAATAGAAATGGGGCGTGGCCAAGTGGTAAGGCAACGGGTTTTGGTCCCGGTATTCGGAGGTTCGAATCCTTCCGTCCCAGAGCGTATTTGTCCACACACCCAACACATTATGATATTATCGCAGCCTTAGCCCATATATATCAATATATATGACCTATATTATGATAGGTCCTTTCTATTTTATCTGAATAAATCAGAATAAAATAAAGGTTACTTTTTTGAACAACCTTGTGTTTAAGAGTATAATATTGAAAACGTTTTATTCTTAATGAGCCTTCTCTGAATCATATCTTTTTCACAAATTTAATCGTGTTCAAATAACACATAGATGTAATAGAATCCATTTGTGATCTATCTCTGAAATTGATGATTTCTTATGAGTTCTTAGTACTCGAAGAAGTGTGAAACTGTTGAATTTATCTTATCACTATCAAGTTATTTGAAGATACAGATTCAAAAAGAACTTATTTATTTGAATTTTAGTCATGTTATTTTTTTTTATAATTCAAAAATATATTTTTTATTTCTAGTTTATATTATTGCGACTTTGTCAGAAACTCTATTTAATGATAGAAGATAGTATAGAAGGAAAAAAGAAAATATAGATTACTAGGTACCGACCGAACCAATGACTATTCATGATTCCATAATGGAATCAATTACATACCGGTTCCAAAGTTCCAAACTAAAGAAATGTTATGGTAAAACTTCGTTTAAAACGATGTGGTAGAAAGCAACGTGCGACTTGAAGGACACGATCCGCTGTGGATTCTTACACCCACCATTTTTATATTATATAGGAATTATATAGGAATGAAAGTGCTTTTGTCTCGACATCGTTTGTTCTGTTCCACCATAACTCTCATTTTTTTTGGGGGGGGGAGGGGTTGTGATGGAAACTGTATCGTACAGGATGGAGCTCGAGCAGAACATATTGATTCGTTTATCGGAGGCAAGAATCTAGGGTTAGTATCAATTAATAAATTGGGATAACTTTATTAAGTATATTTTCGATATAGAAATCGAAAGGATCCAATTCAAGGAAGTCTAAAATTCAAAAGTAAAATTTTTTGGAATTTGGAAAACACTTTCGATCAAATCAAAAATTGATTTCACAGGAATCAATCATTCATATGATTTTTTGATCGAAAGAAATCACAACAAATGGTATGTTGCTGCCATTTTGATTGAAACCGAAACGATTAAAGATCACTGAAGTAATGTCTAAACCCAATGATTCAAGGCAAAGAAAGATAAAGGATCCTAGAACAAGGAAATACCATTTTCAATTGTCTCAACTACGAGAACTATGAAGAATCAAAATAGATTCGAAAGGAGACAGACAAAAAGAAAGGGGATTAGAGACTGCTCAATAAACGAAATGCGTATAAGGGTTTCCTTTTGGAATTATCCAACTTGAGTTATGAGAGTGCAAATTACAAATACGAATAATTTGTTTGGTTGGGGAAAGAATAAGAAACAAGTATTTCAAGCATATGATGATAAAGAAAAAGAAAGAAAATTCTTGGTCTAATTCATTTGATGATTTTAGGGATATATTTGACATTAAAATTTTATACATCAAAATAACTTGAATTTTCTTGAGCCGTACGAGGAGAAAACTTCTTATACGTTTCTCGGGGGGGATTATTTACATCTATCCCAATGAGCCATTTATCGAATTGTTGCAATTGATGCTCGATCCCGAAGAGAAGGAAGAGCTCTTCGTAAAGTAGGTTTTTATGATCCGATAAAGAATCAAACCTATTTAAATGTTCCTGTTATTCTATATTTTCTTGAAAAAGGGGCTCAGCCTACGGGAACTGTTCATGATATTTCAAAGAAGGCGGGTGTTTTTATGGAACTTCGTCTTAATCACCAATCAAAATTCAATTAACGAAATATATATATAAATATATATAAATTAATTAAAGGGAGTGTGGGTGATTTGTATAGAGTTTTGTATAATCTTTTCTTTGCTTTTTTTTCTCCTACATAATGTCGTCTTTTATAACGACAAAAGTCTATTTCCATGTCAATGGGCGCTTTTCAGCGTAATTCTATGAAGAAAGAAAAAAAGCAAAGGGTTTATCTTTCCTTTTTTACTTACTTATATTGATTGATATTAATTGAATAAACGGGGTTTTTTATACTTCATTTGTTTAATTTATTCGTCCGTCTATACCTTTTAGTCTATATGTAGATTATATATGTAGTGCCAATCCAACATAAATCCTTAGTTTTTGATTTTAATAAATTGAAATTAAAACTTCAATTCAATTTTTCAATTTATTATTATATTTTTTGTCTGTTTTTCTATTGTATTCTTTTCTCAACATTCACATTCATATTGACAACAGTGTATCGAATAAATATAATCTGAGCGTGAATAAATAAATCTATTTATTTCCGTCCTATCGATTTTATTTTATTCAAATAAACAAATAAAGGGTTCATTAGATGTGGTGTGATACAAGAAGTCTTTTTTTTTTAATGAAGAAAATATAATAATGGATAACATAAAAGACAAGAGTTGGTCGACAAATATTTTTATTTTCTTTTATATTTTTATCAGATCTGTTCATCTTTAATTATGTTCATAATTTATTATAAATTTATATATATTTTTTTTTATTTTTTTTATTTTTTAAATAAATTGATTGTGCCGTACAATTCAATCTCTTTATTTATTGGGATTCCGTTTGTATCTATACATTCTAATTATTTTAGTTCGGGTTGCTAACTCAACGGTAGAGTACTCGGCTTTTAAGTGCGGCTAGCATCTTTTACACATTTGTATGAACCAACGGATTCGTCTATACCATCGGTAGAGTTTGTAAGACCACGACTGATCCGGAAAGGAATGACTGGAAAAAGCAGCATGTCGTATCAATAGAGAATTCTAAGAATATTTCATTCTTACTGTATAAGAGTATAAGAATAGGACCAAACCCTTGTTTAAATTGTTTGAATTATTGGCTTGGAACAAAATCAATTTAAAAAATTTAAAAAGCAAAGAAATTCAAACTAAATTGAAAGTTGGGTCCAGTAAAAAAATGGATAGAACCTAACTATAGGTTCCAATTATACGAAAACAAAAAGTAACGAGCTCCTGTTCTTAATTTTTGACTTTTTACCTGATCTAATTAGACGTTAAAACTATATTAGTGCTTGACGCGGGAAAGGCTTTTCCCCTGAGTGTATTATTGATTTTTTATGAATCCTAACTATTAGTTATCTCCATTATATGGCGGAGATAAATGTGTATGAAGAAGGCAGTATATTGATAAATAATTTTTTTTTTTTCAAAATCAAAAGAGCGATTGTATTGCAAAAATAAAGGACTTCTAACCATATTCTTATCCGAGAATAAACATAAACCAATTGGGTGAAAAAAGGAAGGACAGAAAGTCTGTTAATGAGTCGTACCTTTTTACGAGGTATCCATTTTTTTTTTTTTTATTTATTAAAATTATAAAATAATACCTTGGTTTAACTCTATCGTACTATAGTATCATTTGATAACCCAATACATTCCATCCTATTTTCGGCTCAAATCTAATTGAAATGGCAGAATTTCAAGGATATTTAGAACTAGCTAGATCTTGGAAACATGACCTTCTATACCCACTTATCTTTCAGGAGTATATTTATGAATTTGCTCGTGATCATGGTTTAAATAGATCGAATTTGTTGGAAAATGTGGGTTATGACAGTCAATATAGTTTCCTGATTGTAAAACGTTTAATTACTCGAATGTATCAACAGAATCATTTGATTATTTCCGTTAATCATTCTAACCAAAATCAAGTTTTTGGGTTCAATAAGAATTTGTATTCTCAAATGATATCAGAGGGGTTTGCAGTCATTTTGGAAATTCCATTTTCCCTACGATTAGTATCTTCTTTAACGGAGGCAGAAATCGTAAGGTATTATAATTTACGATCAATTCATTCAATATTTCCTTTTTTAGAGGACAAATTACTACATTTAAATTATGTATCAGATGTTCTAATACCCTACCCGATTCATCTGGAAATCTTAGTTCAAACCCTTCGCTACTGGGTAAAAGACGCCTCCTCTTTGTATTTATTAAGACTTTTTCTTTACGAGTATTCTAATTGGAATAGTCTTATTATTCCACACAAATTTATAAATAAATCTATTACTATTTTTTCAAAAAGTAATCCAAGATTTTTCTTGTTCCTGTATAATTCTCATCTTTGTGAATACGAATCCATCTTACTTTTTCTCCGCAACAAATCTTCTCATTTACGATTAACAGCTTCCGGTGTCTTTTTTGAGCGAATATTTTTCTATGGAAAAATAAAGACTCCCGTAGAAGACGTCTTTGCTAATGATTTTCCGATTAGCCTATGGTTTCTCCAGGATCTCTTCATGCATTATGTTAGATATCAAGGAAAATCTATTCTGGCTTTAAAGGATACGGATCCGCCCCTTTTGATAAATAAATGGAAATCTTTTTTTGTCCATTTATGGCAATATAATTTTTATGTGTGGTCTCAATCAGGAAGGATGTATATAAACCAATTATGCAAGCGTTCCCTTGTCTTTTTGGGCTATCTTTCAAGTATGCGAATAAATCTTTCAGTGGTACGGACTCAAATGCTAGAAAATTCATTTATA